CACAAGAAGCTGAGTATTTATTCCATAAGGGCTTATTCGACCCAATCGTACCACGTAATCCTTTAAAAGGTGTTCTGGGTGAGTTATTTCAGCTTCACGGTTTCTTTCCCTTGAATCAAAATTCAATTTAAATCAAGTTATTTTTTTATTTTTACTTTAGATTACTAGAAAATAAATACTTGTGCACCCCCCAAAAAATAAAAAATAATAAGCATGGAGTTTTACTTGAGGTCATAAGATCTAATTGTATAAAGGATCAGAAGTTGTTGATAATCACTTTTTATTAGTTTCCCAAGATCCTATTTTATTTCTACCTATAATATTCATGATTAGTAATCGGGAAGACCCCACCCACAGGATAAAAGGGTTAATTCTTAACCTAAATTAGTAAAATCAAAAATGCATGTTCCCTTAATTACTTAATTACTATAAATAAAATATTGAATAATTCAAATGTAGAAAATAGAGAAAGGGAATAGGAATCTTGCATTTTTGATTTTCTATAATTCAATCCCCTGATAACTTAACTTCTATTTTTTATTTACTCGGAATCCCTGTTGGATCGGATTCTAACGAATCCTTTGATAACTTGTAAGAAACTTTTTTGGTCTTTACTTTAACTTTATTTAGAATTAGAAGATAAGTATAAGGGAACGATAATAATAAATATATATATATAAGGTGAATAGGTACGCTTATTTAGTTCTACATTTCTTGTACCTATATCTATTATTATATACTGATAATAGATATACTTATCATAAGATATCTTTATAACAGGTACAAATATTAAATCGAGGTATCCATTCTATGCCAACTTTCAACTTACCCGCTTTTTTTGTGCCTTTAGTAGGTCTAGTATTTCCGGCAATTGCGATGGCTTCTCTATTTCTTCATGTTCAAAAAAACAAGATTGCCTAGATTTGATGGGACCCAGTCTCATCCATTTTTTTTTTTAAGACTCGTACTTGGATCATAATACCGATATCTATACCTATTTATTTAGTGGAATAGGGTACAACGTGTGTCTTCTTCCGAACACAAATGAAAGAGCTGTTATGCACGTGAAAACATGACATCGTATAGATAAATGCATTATATCCATTTTAAAATGGGTCAGCGGATGTATGAAATGGAAAGTAAAAGTATCTATATGTATGTAGATATCCATAGTGGGATCATAGGAAGGGGATATTTTTTTTATATCTAACGGATTCGATGAATTACTCCTAATGGTTCACATCATAATAATAGTGCTAGTTGATGGGAGTTACTTCGGGAACAAAAAGAAAGTAAAATGCATTTGGGTTATTCTCTCAATTCCAATAAAATGAAACAACTAGGTCTAGTATGAACTGGCGATCAGAACGTATATGGATAGAACTTATAACGGGGTCTCGAAAAACAAGTAATTTCTGTTGGGCCTGTATCCTTTTTTTAGGTTCACTAGGATTCTTATTGGTTGGAACTTCTAGTTACCTTGGTAGGAATCTGATATCCTTATTTCCTTCTCAGCAAATCCTTTTTTTTCCACAAGGGATCGTGATGTCTTTCTATGGAATCGCGGGTCTGTTCATTAGCTCTTATTTGTGGTGCACAATTTCGTGGAATGTAGGGAGTGGTTATGATAGATTCGATAGAAAAAAGGGAATAGTGTGTATTTTCCGTTGGGGATTCCCTGGAAGAAATCGTCGAATCCTACTTCAATTCCTTATGAGAGATATTCAGTCGATTAGAATAGAGGTTAAAGAAGGCATTTATCCTCGGCGTGTACTTTATATGGAAATCAGAGGTCGGGGTGCCGTTCCCCTGACTCGTACTGATGAGAATTTGACTCCAAGAGAAATTGAACAAAAAGCTGCAGAATTGGCCTATTTTTTGCGCGTACCAATTGAAGTATTTTGAAATGAATTGAAGAATGAATGCTTTTGCAGCATTGAGTAAGGAACTCATTAATTATATATATTTGTTGTTATATAACAACTTCCGTTTTTTTTTTTTAGAGCGCTCATTCGAGCAAAAGCAGACGCATATGGAACAAGCAGAAAACAAAGTTAAGTTGTTTTTGTCCACCAAAAGACTTTTTTCATACTAGTAACACTAAGTTAAGTATGGATTCATCACATATATCCGAACATATATAATTCCTCTTTTTTGGTCCAATATTTTGGAATTGATATGTTAGATATAGATGGATCATATCTTGTATATAATGGAATTCTGTTTTGTCAATCGATGTTTCTTTGTTATCTTTTATTTTCCTTTTTAAGGATCAAAAGAAAAGATTAGATCGTTTATAACTATAACCATTCTATTTCTCTCTTTTTTTGCTACTCATTTTTGATTTCATCATATCAAGATTTTTCCTAAATTTCCCTCAGCTATTCCAAGGCTATGGTATGGGTAGCCAGCGAAATTTTTCGAAATAATGGGTCTAAGGGGTTTCTTTTGCCCCGAAATCCAAAAGTATTAATTTTTTGAAATGACTCGTTCGGGCATTCATCGAAAAGATGCAATTGGTTCGAATGAAGAAATAAGAAAACAAAATAAAATATTAATATTGTTTCCAGATCCAAGAACTAACCAATTAATTAAAAGGGGGGGGTAGGTCTATGGATTCAATACCTTGTTATAGAACTCATGTTTCATGGAAATAGCGGATTGGGGAGAGTCGAGTAATGAGGCGGTTTCATTAACAATTCACAAATTTAAAATGCCAAAAAATAAAGCATTCAACCCCCTTTTATATCTTACATCTATGGTTTTTTTGCCCTGGTGGATTTCTCTCTTATTTAATAAAAGTATGGAATCCTGGGTTACTAATTGGTGGAATGCCGGGCAATCTGAAGTTTTTTTGAATAATATTCAAGAAAAGGGCGTTCTAGAAAAATTCATAGAATTAGAAGAACTATTCCTTTTGGACGAAATGATAAAGGAGTACCCGGATACACATATACAAAAGCTTCGTATAGGGATACACGAAGAAACAATACAATTGGTCAAGATGTACAATGAGGCTCATATCCATACCATTTTAGACTTTTCGACAAATATAATAAGTTTCGCTATTCTATGTGGTTATTATATTCTGGGTAATGAAGAACTCATTATTATAAATTCTCGGGTTCGGGAATTTATCTATAACTTAAGCGACACAATAAAAGCTTTTTCTATTCTTTTATTAACTGATTTATGTATCGGATTCCACTCGCCTCACGGTTGGGAACTAATGATCGGTTCTGTCTACAAGGATTTTGGATTTTATCATAATAATCAAATTATATCCGGCCTTGTTTCCACCTTTCCAGTCATTCTAGATACAATTTTTAAATATTGGATCTTCCGTTATTTAAATCGTGTATCTCCGTCACTTGTAGTGATTTATCATTCAATGAATGACTAAAGAATGATTCACTGATAGGAATCTAATCATTATGTTTCTATACTACCCATCCAGGGAATTCCTCCTGGATTACAGTAAAATAGCAGAATCGTGGATAGGGAACTCTACTAGCAACCTACCCAATTTATTGTAGAAATTTTCGGGATCAATGATTGGACCATGCAAAATAGAAATATCTTTTCTTGGATAAAGGAACAGATGACTCGATCCATTTCCGTATCGATCATTATATTTATATATGTAATAACTTGGACATCTATTTCACATGCGTATCCCATTTTTGCACAACAGAGTTATGAAAATCCACGAGAAGCAACTGGGCGTATTGTATGCGCCAATTGTCATTTAGCTAATAAGCCCGTGGATATTGAGGTTCCACAAGCGGTACTTCCGGATACTGTATTTGAAGCAGTTGTTAGAATTCCTTATGATATCCAACTGAAACAAGTTCTTTCTAATGGGAAAAGGGGGTCTTTGAATGTGGGGGCCGTTCTTATTTTACCTGAGGGATTCGAATTGGCCCCCCCCGATCGTATTTCTCCGGAAATGAAAGAAAAGATGGGCAATCTTTCTTTTCAAAGTTATCGTCCCACTAAAAAAAATATTCTTGTGATAGGTCCTGTTCCTGGTCAGAAATATAGTGAAATCACCTTTCCTATTTTGTCTCCGGACCCCGTTACTAAAAAAGACGTTTACTTCTTAAAATATCCTATATATGTGGGCGGGAATAGGGGAAGGGGTCAAATTTATCCCGATGGAAGCAAGAGTAACAATACAGTCTATAATGCTACAGCATCGGGTATAGTAAGCAAAATAGTACGTAAAGAAAAAGGGGGGTATGAAATAACCATAGCGGATGCATCGGATGGACACTTAGTCGTTGATATTATACCTCCGGGCCCAGAAATTCTTGTTTCAGAGGGTGAATCCATCAAGCTTGATCAACCATTAACGAGTAATCCCAATGTGGGGGGATTTGGTCAGGGAGATGCAGAAATAGTACTTCAAGACCCATCGCGTGTCCAGGGTCTTTTTTTCTTCTTGGCATCTGTTATTCTGGCACAAATCTTTTTGGTTCTTAAAAAGAAACAGTTTGAGAAGGTTCAATTGTCCGAAATGAATTTCTAGAGCCATTTATTTTATTTCTATTTCGAAACATTAAGTTGATAAAAATAATAAACTTCTTGTTTGTTGATCTATGCGATTATGTATGGTCAAAAATAATAATAAATCATGAAAAGCCCTTTGCTTGCTTTGTTTATACTGTTTTTCTTCAAACTATTTGGAATTACTTGTATTCCATCGCTAATAATTAATATATTATCATGTAGGTTGCGAAGAATATTTTTTTATTGATTTGACCCCGAGCCCCTACTTTGTTTTTTTTTTTCAGTCCAAATTTTTGGTTTTACTACGTTGACTAGAAAATTTTTGAACGTTTATGTTATGTAATGAATAAAAGTCTCGTTGGAAGCCATTAAAGAGTAAGAATGGACCTTGCCCCCCCGAATTTGAGGGGCAAGGTCCATTCTTACTCTTTAATGGCTACAACACAGTTCATACGATTACTACAGGGATGAGCCTAATCCAGAATATG